TCCCCGTCTAATTCTGGTCATTGAATAAATGAAATTTTGACGAATCGAATAACGAATGGATTTACTTTCTTTCCGTTTTTCTATTCCCCTTCCTCAGTCTATTAATAACAAAACGGATTTTTCCAATGTATAAAATAATAATTCCAATGGCTTTAGCTACTATAACCTTCCCGACCACAATTTTTTATCTCGAAAAAGAAATTGTATTCGACTAGGTCTCAAAAACATAGTAAATAAAAAACTAGTAAATGGATAAAGAAATAGCGGGTTTCATCGTTTCTATGGTGAATTCGTAAACGGTAAGGTCTTCTCTATACACCGGAGCCTGTAATATTACTAATTTATTTAATTAACCTAACCTTATGAGTAACTTGTATAGTTCACACTCTTTGGCTCGACCCATAAATTAGCCAGTAATCGGTCTTTCACAAGGAGATCCACCTATACAGTAACGGTATTTAATTATGAAAGTTAGCTGGGTAGCTGACCCTCTTAGTCCGTTCTTGCAAGACTGGAAGTCTAATCTTTCTTTTTTTAATAAGATTGTCCCCGCTTAATGGATAACCATTTAATACCAATGGGGCATTTTTTTTTTCCATCTTAAATTAAATTGAGGTAATTGGATTTACACGAATGGAAACCATAAATTTCATACACAATTGAAGGATCTATTTTTTTATTTTTAGAAAGTGAATGGAATAGAGTTCTTCCATTTTATCCTATTGAATTTGATCCTATTAATCGGTACTGATCATTGATACTGGAAATTTTTTTTTATTGTTCCCCAGCCTATGATCTGAACGAGTCGCACATACACCCTAGTACATGTTCCTCGACGCTGAGGGCATCCCCGAAGAGCGGGGGATTTCGTGACATTTCTGATTGGCTGTCTTGTATTTCTAATAAGTTGTTTAATCGTTGGCATGTTGAATTATATCCATAATGAGCTGGTTTAGATCGATCCTAACCGGATTATTATGAATTACTTTTAATATAATAAAATATTGAACTTGGTAAGAAGATAAAATAATAAATCACCAGTTTGCGCTAAATCCATCCTATTTTCTATTTTCATTCAACTGCTACAAGATCAACAATTCCATAAGCTTGCGCTTCTGTTGCTGACATAAAAACATCTCTTTCCATGTCTTCGGATACAACCCATAGGGGTTTGCCCGTTCTTTGTACATAAACCCTTGTGATGGTTTCACGCAGTTTTAGCAGTTCTTCCGCTTCCAAGATAGCTTCTCCCGTTTGTGCTTCATAAAAAGCACTAGCGGGTTGATGAATCATTACCCTGATGATATAACATACTAAAGTTTGTTCTATCTAGACGATGGAGTGAAGAGAAAATAAATAAAGATAAAAAAATACTTAAGAAAAAAAAATAGAATAACCGTACGGGCATGTTTGATGTATTGCATACGGCTCTACAATAAAATGAATCTTTACCTTCCATCGCAGAAAGAGCCAAATAGGATCTATGAGACTCATATTGGTAAATGATCAAATTACCACCCTTCTTTTTGGAGGAGTTAAAAAATACTATGATGGTTCCGTTGCTTTATATATTTCTTATTTAGTTTTTGGTATTTATTTGTCTGTTGATTCAGCAATCCCAAAGTTTCTTTTTTATCCGATCAAATAAAAAAAAGTAAATAAAAAAAAATTTTGTACTTTATTTCTAATTTATACAATTTATACAATAAATATTCTTAAGAAATCTATGGTATGAAAAAAGTTTGTGACGCTGAACAGGATTTCCGATGGATAAGATAAAATCAGAAATACCTTTTATTTCATACTACTCTCTCGATATATAATCTAATTTTTGTTTCACAAAAAAAAAAATAATAATAAAATTTTTGTCATATCGAATTCTAAATGCCATGCTATTTTTACTTAATATTCCTATTTCATATGGCGAAGGCATAGTCTTTTGTTTCTCTCAAAAAAACCTCATTGGCGCCAAGCGTGAGGGAATGCTAGGCGTTTGGTAATTTCCCCTCCAACCAGGATAAAAGATCCCATTGAAGCAGCTAATCCCATGCATATTGTATGTACATCTGGTCGAACAAATTGCATAGTATCATAAATAGCTACTCCAGGTATTACCCATCCACCAGGAGAGTTTATAAACAAATAAAGATCTTTGGTATCATCCTCAATACTCAGATATACCATAAGACCAATAAGTTGATTTGAGATCTCGCTATCAACTGCTTGGCCTAAAAAAAGTAATCTCTCTCGATAAAGTCGGTTGCTTCGGGTAAAGTTGTATCCCTTAGGAACCGTACATGCACTTTTTTCTGCATACGGTTCAAAAAAAATTCCGAAAAAATCAATGTATAGATTCCAGCCCTCTTTTGTTTTTTCATATCATACATAGCATAGTAGGCTCTTTCTAACTTTTAACTAAAGGACTTTTTCTTCGATTTTTCTTTTTCAATAAAGAAGTTTTTTGACTCCTTTTCTTATCTTAGAATAGAAAGAATATAAA